ATTTCATCAAAATTGAAATAAAAATAAATAAAACTACAAAAAGTAACTACTATTATACTATTAATACTACTATTATACTATTAATTAATAATTATATATACTATATATATTAATATATTAATATATATATTAATATATTTTAATATATATATATTAAAACGTTATATATATAAAAACAGTAATATATATGTAAACTAAGAATAGGATTTTTTAACGAATCCAATTTAAGAATGACAAGATCGACACAAGAAAAGGAATTTTAGACATCCTTTTCTTGTTTTCTTGTGTCGAAGACTCGCAAGACAAATAATACTCCCTATAGTCCCTAAAATTTTTTGTTTCGCCGATTTATAGTTCCCTTTTTTTCTGCGCTTGCTTTCCTTATCTTATTTTAGTATCTAGTCAAATTTTTCCATTCTAATACAACAAAACTCTTGATTATTGATACATTCTATTAATTTAAATTGGTCACTAACGACAGAGTTACATCACACCCCCTGCCATTTTTCAATACAAATTTGTATTGAAAAATAAAGAAAAGGGGGTAAAGTGAATTCTTCTTAATATACATACTAGGCTAGGATTAGGACTATCAGACAAGTAATTCCTGACACCTGGTCGAAAAGGAATAGAAAGTCTAAAGAGAGGCAAAAAGGCTTTTGATAATTTTTTTTGTTCTTTCTTTTTTACGAATTTGATAAAGCTAAATAGACAGATCTAAAAATTCATTTCGGATAATTGAACCTTCTCAAACTGTTTCTTTTTAAGAACCAAAAAGATTTGTGCCAAAACAACCGATCCTAAGAAGAACAAAAGGCCTTGGACACGTAATGGATCTTGAAGTACTATTTCCGCATCCCCCTGACCAAATCCACCCACATTAGGATTACTCGTTAATGGTTGATCGAGTTTAATGGATTCGCCCTCTGAAACAAGAAGTTCTAGGCCTCGAGGGATAATAGCAATTACTTGGCGTTCATTGGATGCATCCACTATGGTTATTTCGTATCCCCCTTTTTCTTTTCGTAAAATTTTGCTTATTATCCCTCCTGCCGTAGCATTATAAACTGTATTGTTACTTTTGCTACCATCAGGATAAATCTGACCCCTTCCCCTGTTTCCACCTACGTATATAGGATATTTTAAGAAATGAACATCTTTATTAGTAGCAGGGTCCGGGGCAAGAATAGGAAAGGTTATTTCACTATATTTTTGACCAGGAACAGGACCTATCACAAGAATATTTTTTTTATTGGAGCGATAATTCTGAAAAGACAGATTTCCTATCTTTTCTTTCATCTCGGGTGAAATACGATCGGGGGGGGCTAATTCAAACCCCTCCGGTAAAATAAGAACAGCTCCCACATTCAAAGCTCCTTTTTTACCATTAGCTAGAACTTGTTTTAGCTGCATATCATAAGGAATTTTAACAACTGCTTCAAATACAGTATCAGGAAGTACCGCTTGTGGAACCTCAATATCCACGGGCTTACTAGCTAAATGGCAATTGGCACATACAATACGCCCAGTTGCCTCTCGTGGATTTTCATAATTCTGCTGGGCAAAAATTGGATATGCACTTGAAATGGATGCCCAAGTTATTATATATATCATGAGTGAGACAGATATGGAGTGAGTAATCTCTTCCCTTATCCAAGAAAAGGTATTTCTAGTTTGCATGGTCCAATCATTTATCCCGAAAATTTCTACAATAAAGTTAGGTAGGTCGATAATATACTTCCCTAGCCACAATTATGCTATTTACATTTACTGAAAAAAGAAAATTTTTTTGTTGAAATATACAAAGAAAATTTTTTTGTTGAAATATACAAGGAATCCCTCGTGGGTAAAAAAGAGTAAATTAAATACGACTTTGATTTGGTTATGATGTATAAAGTAAGAAAGATTTGAATTGGATCAGTGAATCTTTTTTTAGTCATTTATTGCATGATAAATCACTACAAGTGACGGAGATACACGATTTAAATAACGAAAGATCCAATATTTAAAAATTGTATCAAGAATGACTGGAAAGGTAGAAACTAGACCGGATAAAATTTGCTCATAATGAGCAAACCCAAAATCTTTGTAAATATAACCAATCATTAGTTCCCAACCGTGAGGCGAATGGAATCCGATACATAAATCAGTTAATAAAAGAATTGAAAAAGCTTTAATTGTATCACTTAAATTATATAGGAATTCTTGAACCCAAGAATTGAGAATAAAAAGCTTTTCCTTACCCCAAAAGGAATAACCACTTAGAATAACGAAAGATATTAGATTTGTCGAGAAGTGCAAGATTGTATGGATACGATACTCATTGTGTATCTTGATGAATTGGATCGTTTCTTTGTGGATTCCTAGACGAAATTGTTGTAAATCGGTTTCTGGGTATTCCTTTATCATTTCATCCAGCTGGAATAGTTCCTCTAATTGTATGAATTTTTCTAGAACACTTTTTTCTTGAATATCATTCAAGAAAGTTTCGCATTGTCTAGTATTCCACGAATTAGTAATCCAAGTTTTCAAACTTTTATTACAGCAGAGAGAGATCAACCAGGGCAAAAAGACTATAGATGTAAAATAAAAAAAAGGAATGAATGCTTTCTTTTTTGCCATTTTGAATCTGTGAATTGTTAATGAACCTACCGCATTTGTTGATTCTATTAGATCTACTATTTCTATCGAGCATGAGTTTCTATTCTAATTCGAATAGAATGTATTGAGCCTATAATCCCTTTTATCTTTTTCTTTTGATTTAATACTTAGTCTTTGCTTTGAATCTAGAAAGAATACAGAAATAGACTCAGAATACACTTCCAATTTGAATCAAGAAAAAATGGGATTTCCAGGATGTTATTCCCCCTTTTTTCGATCAATACTAAAAGAACTTTTTCACATTTTTAAAATAAAAAATATGATTCTATTTTCGAGACGAATAAACTCCCTTTCTTTTCTATCAAATATATAAAAAAAACGAGCATAAAAGAATAGATGAATGTTCAATTGAAAAAAAAAGAAAGCAATTCTTTAGTTTTTTCTTCCTACTGCCAAAGTATTTAGTCTTTAAACTTTAAAAATGAATTCATTTCAAAATACTTCAATTGGTACACGCAAGAAGTAAGCCAATTCAGCAGCTTTTTGCTCAATTTCTCGTGTAGTAAAATTCTCATCAGTACGAATTAAAGGAATAGCCCCTTGACCTCGAATTTCCATATAAAGGACACGCCGAGCAGAAACACCCTCTTTAACTTCGATTCTGATGGACTGAATATCTTTCATAAGGAATCGTAAAAAGATCCGACGGCTTTTTCCAGGAAATCCCCAACGAAAAATACGTACTATCCCTTCTTTTCGGTCGAAAAGATCATAACCACTACCCACATTCCACAAAATAGTGCACCACAAATAGCAACTAATAAAGAGACCCGCGATCCCATAGAAAGACATCACAATCCCTTGTGGAAAAAAAATGATTTGCTGAGACGCAACTAACGATAGAAAATTTCTACCAAGATAACTGGAAGTTCCAACCAATAAGAATCCCAATGAACCTAAAAATAGGATAAAGGCCCAGCAGAAATTACTTGTTTTTCGAGACCCCGTTATAAATTCTATCCATAGAGATTCTGATCGCCAACTCATATATATTAGATCCAGTTATACAATTTTTTGGAATTGAGAAAATATGACTTTCCTTTTTTTGTTTTCAAAGTAACTTTCATCAACTAGAACTATTTTGTTGTGAACCTTTACCTTAGGAGTAATTCATATAATTGTTTCTATCTAAAATAATAACATCTCGTTCCTTTATATGATCCCCTATAACTATATCCATACAAATAAATACATTGACTTGAATTTCATACAGCGGTCTGCTGATGATCCATTTTTCAAAAGAGCGCAAATTGAGTTACCCCATATAATACGTTTACACATGCATAAAAGCTTTTTTTTAGTTATGTTTGTAGGAATCTATGTGTTATATTCTACCAAATGGGTCTTAATCAAATCGACGTTTTTTTTTTTTAGGGAGTGATACGATTCGGTCTCATCCGATCTAAAAAATCTTATTTTTTTGAATATGAAGAAATAAAGAAGCCATTGCAAGTGCCGGAAAGACTAGGCCTACTAAAGGCACAAAAATAGAGGGTAAGTTGTTGAAAGTTGTCATAAAATGGGGTACCTCAATTTAATATTTGTACCTGTTATTGTTATATTCTGAATTCTAAAGATATCTTAGAATATCTTGTATTTTTATTATTTCTATTATATATATTATATAATTATACTAAGTATCTTTAAGTAAATATATATCTAATACTAATATACAACCTAATAGAAATATATAGAATAGAACCTACTAGAAATAGAATAAAAAAATAGGTACAAGACACGCCAAACTAAATAAATGGACTTATTAATCTTTCAAAATAAAATAGATGTATTATCATAATCTCCCTGTTAGATTTATTATTCTTTTTGTTCTTTTTGTCTTCTAATAGTCATTAATAAAGAAAAAATTTTATTCCATTAAAATAAAAATTTCTACAAAATTGATTGGAATCTGATCCAACACCAGGGAATTTTCGGGAAATGCAAAAAGATGCAAAACTTTCTATAGATCTATATCTCTATTTGAATTATCTATACATATGCAAGCAAGAGAGGAAAAAACTTTGTTTAATTTTTCTAGTCTAATTTGAACTTCCTAAAAGCAAAAATTCACTTTTTATCTTGTTGATAAAGGTTTACTGAGTAGTAAACAAGAATATCGATAAAAAAAAAATGATTCTAAAGAACAATTTTTCAGGGTTTTCGTTTAATTCTGATAAACTAACTGTTCTATTTGATTTAATTTTTGTTCAAAGGAAAAAAAGCATGGAGCTGAAATAACTCACTCACAACACCTTTTAAAGGATTACGTGGTACAATTGCATCCAATAAGCCCTTACGTAATAAAGATTCAGCTGCTTGTGAACCTTCAGGCACGGCTT